AAAGGAAAAACTCCACGAAAGGAAGATGAACGATTCATATAAATCACTTAGTGGAAAATGTCCCGAATAAAGCCAACGAGAAATTAATAATCCTGTTATACAGAAAAAATTCATTATCATGCCCTTTTCGGATGAATCATATAGTTTTACGATTTCATCGACCAGAAAGGTTATCAAATGAATTGTAATTATAATTGAAACGATCGAAAAAGAAATATGAGTTAATATATGCTCTAAAGTTGAAAATATCATAAAAAACGAGTTTCTTTATTATAAAATAGAAATCGGGAATTGAATTTATTAATTAATAAAAATTAATTAATTATAGGATCTATTTTCTTTTTTTTAGGAGATGACATGCCGCCACTCGGACTCGAACCGAGATGCTCTAGCACTGCTTCCTAAGAGCAGCGTGTCTACCAATTTCACCATAGCGGCCTGTGCCTGTCTTGACCTCATAATAGCCTATGAATAAGTAATCGTCTACATTGAAGAATTCAATTGGGTGCAATATTTTTTACGAAAGATTCAAATTGATGAATAAAAATTTGTTCAAATAGGTATTTGAAGGTTCATTATTTGAGTTTAGGGTCTTAGTTTTATTGTGTATTTTATACTCTTCTCGACTTGAACTCTTGTAAAACTAGATAGTCCTACTATCAATTAAGGGATAGAACCCCCCCCAAAAAAAACTTAGTTTTTTCAATGAACAAAAAAACAAGAATAAAGAATACTATTCGGTTAAGGTAAACAGAAGAATTGTTATTCTCCGTATTCTAATTCTAAGAGCGGAACGAATTCCATTTCCTATTGATTAACTCAACAGGGAATGGAATTGGGTAATTTGATGTTCGAAATGAAATGAGTCAAATTTAGAGTCAGGTTGATTTCGATTATTTCAACGTGTTAAGTTTTATTACTTATTTTATTTGGTTGTCGCACAAAAAAACTTTTTGAATTCCCGGTAGAAATAGATTTCCCTAAGGAAAATGCCTTTAACGCCGTCAAATACCCTTTTTTTTTCCAAAACTTTTTACGAATACGGTTTATTGATGCTGAAGTACGTTTTTTTGGAACTGCCATTTAAATAAAAACGAAGAGATTACTCATTGGTATAGCTGGATGTGAAAGACATCTATTGTTCAAAAAAAAAATTTGCGCTTTTCTAGTTCACTATGTATTTCTTTTCTAGATAATTTTCTAGATAAGATTTTTTTCTAATCTAAAAATCTAAAAGAATAGAATAGATAAGATGAGTGAACGATATGGAAAAATCGTATAAAATATTACTAAAAATAAAAAAAAGAAGAATATTTTTAGTAACTTGTCAAACTCGGGAAAAATATGCCAAATTCAATTTGACTTGAATTTGAAAATTCGAAGGAGACTAGTAATTAATCTCTTTTTTTACATATGATTTGACCGATTGTAACTTCTTGATTTGAATATTTGAAGTATTTAGCAGAAATTCAGAAAGAATAAAAGAATAAGTAAAAAGAAATAAAAAGTCAAAAGTTCTATTTAAGTCAGATTAAGTTAGTACATATCTTCATTTTTTTTATTGACTCCTTTCAAAATCAAAACAAAAGAGGTAAGATCCGGTGAATCGGAAACAATTAAGAATTAAAAACCCTTTTTTATTTTTATGGAACAGACATATCAATATGCGTGGATTTTACCTTTCGTTTCACTTCCAGTTCCTATGTTAATAGGAGTAGGCCTTCTTCTTTTTCCGACAGCAACAAAAAATCTTCGTCGTATGTGGGCCTTTCCAAGTATTTTATTGTTAAGTATAGTCATGATTTTTTCAATTAATCTGTCTATTCAGCAAATAAATAGCAGTTCTGTCTATCAATATGTATGGTCTTGGGCCCTCGATAATGATTTTTCTTTAGAATTCGGCTACTTGATCGATCCACTTACTTCGATTATGTCAATGTTAATCACTACTGTTGGAATTTTAGTTCTTATTTATAGTGATAATTATATGGCTCACGATCAAGGATACTTGAGATTTTTTGCTTATATGAGTTTTTTCGGTACTTCTATGTTGGGATTAGTTACTAGTTCAAATTTGATACAAATTTATATTTTTTGGGAATTGGTTGGAGTGTCTTCTTATCTATTAATAGGGTTTTGGTTCACACGACCTCCTGCGGCAAATGCTTGTCAAAAAGCCTTTGTAATTAATCGTGTAGGGGATTTTGGTTTCTTATTAGGAATTTTAGGTTTTTATTGGATAACAGGCAGTTTTGAATTTCGGGATTTATTCGAAATTATCAATAACTTGATTGATAATAATGAAATCAATTTGACATTTGTTATCTTGTGTGCTGCTCTATTATTTGCTGGTGCAGTTGCTAAATCTGCACAATTTCCCCTTCATGTGTGGTTACCAGATGCTATGGAGGGGCCCACTCCGATTTCGGCTCTTATACACGCTGCTACTATGGTAGCGGCGGGAATTTTTCTTGTAGCTCGCCTTCTTCCTCTTTTCATA